ACAAAGGTTCCAGAAGATGTTAATGGTAAGCAAGAAGATTGTTTACGAAGAAACAACAAGAAAAATTCATATTCTGATACATAAGAGTTATATAAGAATCGAAATAGTCTTTTATTTTCTTTTTTCAAAAGAAAAATCGATTTCATTGAAGTAATAAGACTATTCCAATTCGAATAGTAGTTGAGAAAGAATCGCAATAAATGCAAAGATGGAACATCTTGGATCCGGTATTGAAGGAGTTGAACCAAAATTTCCAAATGGATAGGATAGGGTATTTCTATATGTGATAGATAATGTAAATGCAAAAATTTGTCTTCTAAAAAGGGAAATATTGAATGAATAGATCGTAAATTCTGAAACTTTGGTGTTTCTTTTTCTTTCGGACAAGATAATTCTCGTAGCGAGAATGGGATTTCTACAACGATCGCAAACCCCTCAGATAGAATCTGAGAATAAAACTCAGAATAAAAAAAATTGTTGTAATCCAACAATCGATCTTGGGTAGGATGATTAACCGAGTTAATCCAAAAATTCTGCTGATACATTCGAATAATTAAACGTTTCACAAGTAGTGAACTAAATTTCTTGTTATTACAACTAACAATTTCCACAGGCTCGGAATCATTTAATCCATAATCATGGGCAAATGCATAAATATACTCCTGAAAGAGAAGTGGGTAGACGAAGTATTGTTGACGAGATTTCTGTTTTTCTGAATACCCTTCGAATTTTTCCATTTGTATTTCTACTTGAATCAGAAAGAGGAAGCATTTCTCGGTTTATCAAATGATGATACATAGTGCAATATGGTCAGAACAGGGTGTTGCATTTTTTAATACAAACCCTGGAAAGAAAGGGAGTCTAATCCACAGATCTTTTCCTTTTCTATCCAATTAGTTTATGTTTGTTCTAATTACAAAAGAGAACAAATCTTTTATTTTTACAGGCCAATTGCTCTTTTGACTTTGGAATACAGTCTCTTTATCAATATACTGCTTCTTTTACACATTCAATCCATAACATCCCTTTTCAATCCATAATCAAGAATAATTAGGATTTCTAAAAAAACAAAGAAAAAATCAAGGGTCCGCTCATAGGAAAACCCAACCTTTCCCCGCATCAGGCACTAATCTATTTTTAACGTCTAATTAGATCGGGGAATCATTTCAATTAAGAAGTTAAGCTCGTTGCTTTTTATTTTACCAGAATTGGAGCCAGACTCTATCCATTTATTCACTAGACCCAGAAAATCGGAATTTTTTTATTCCATTCCAAAAATCAAAAATAAGAATTTGATTTTATTACGACATGCTATTTTTTCCATTCATTACCCTTGAGGATCAGTCGTGGTCTTCTAGACTCTACCAAGAGTCTGAACGAATTTGTTGCTTCATCCAAATGTGTAAAAGATCATAGTCGCACTTAAAAGCCGAGTACTCTACCATTGAGTTAGCAACCCAGATAAAATAGGATCTTAGATACGATCGAAACCCAAAAATCAATGGAATTACACCGCACGCTCCTGTCAAAACATTGAACTAGCAAGACATCAAAAGAAAGATTTTATCCCCCATTAAAAACACTCAAATGCCAAAATGAACAGGTCCGGTTAAATTTCACTAAGGTTAAAAAAAGAGCGGCTTCAATCACGATGGCAAAATTGTCATTTTTTTAGCAATTTCTATTTAAAGAAATCAAAAAATCTTGTATGAGAGTACATGCAAGAGGGACAACCCTATCATTTGAGCGAAGTGTAGGCAGAAAAACCTAATATGGAGTGAGGATAAAGAGACCTATCTATCTACAAATTCTATTTGTTCAATAGACCTTTGTCAATGGAAATACAATGGTAAGAAAACAAATTAGATATAAAAAGTAAATAAAATAAGGGCTTATGTTGGATTGGCACGACATAAATCCAGTCAAAAATAGGACTAAGAAAGAGGCAAATTGTGTCTAAATAATTAGACAACGAGGGATACTAGTGATCCCTCTCCTACTTTTTTATTCATTTAGTTCTTCAATTAACTCAAAGTTCCTTCTTTTTCTTTAAAGAATTCTGCCTTCCTTAAAATATCATAAACAGTTCTTGTAGGTTGAGCACCCTTTTCAAGGAAATAGAGAATAGCTGGAACATTTAAACAAGTTTGATTCTTTATCGGATCATAAAAACCCACTTTTCGAAGATCTCTTCCTTCTCTTCGAGATCGAACATCAATTGCAACGATTCGATAGACAGCTTATTGGGATAGATGTAGCTAAACAATGCCCCCCCTAGAAACGTATAGGAGGTTTTCTCCTCATACGGCTCGAGAAAATGATTCGAATTTCTGTCTATAATACAAGTAGATAGAAATTCGACTATGACTTGCATTAATTTCCTTACAGAAAAAACAAATTTCATTTATACTCATGACTCAAGTTGGCTAATTTTGACTGACAGACTTAAAAGGAAAAATCCTTCGAAATTTTTTGAGTCGTCTCTAAACTCTTTTCTTTGTCTCATCTCGAACGAATTTACTTTTATTCCTTATTCTGATCCAATTCAATTGTTGAGACAATTTTATTGTTGAGACAGTTGAAAATCGCGTTTACTTGTTCCGGAATTCTTTATCTTTGATTTGTGAAATCCTTGGGTTTAGACATTACTTCGGGAATTCCTATTCTTTTTTCTTTCAAAAGAGTAGCAACATACCCTTTTTTTCTTATTTCCTTCGATAAAGCATTTCCCTCTTCTATAGAAATCGAATATGAGCGATTGATTTTGATAGACTTTTAATTGAAAGAGTTTTTCCAATTTTCCAAAATTGGACTTTCTTCTTATTTTAACCTTTCGACTTCTATATTAAGGATAGACTGACAAAGTTGGCCTAATTTATTAGTTTTCACTAACCCTAGATTCTTTCCCTTGATAAAAAATCAATTCTGTCCTCTCGAGCTCCATCGTGTACTATTTACTTACAAACAACCCAGCGCAAATTTGGTTCGGGACGAATAGAACAGACTATGTCGAGCCAAGAGCATTTTCATTACTATGAAAAATGATGGATAGCAAAATCCACAATCGATCATGTCCTTCAAGTCGCACGTTGCTTTCTACCACATCGTTTTAAACGAAGTTTCACCATAACAAACATTCCTCAAATTTCATTGCAAAGTGGTATAGGGAATTGATCCAATATGGATGGGATCATGAATAGTCATTGGTTTAGTTTAGTTTTTTGTATACTAATTCAAACTTGCTATCTATGGAAAAATATGGATAAAAGAAATAAGTATTTATCGGGGAAGACTCCGCAAAGATCCAATTTATTTAAACCCATATTCTATCATATGAAGGAAACATAGTTCGAAAAAGACGAATAAACAAGTTTGCTTAAGACTTATTTATTATTGAATTTCCATTCTCAACAGAGGACTCGAGATGGTCAATCCTGAAATGAGAAGAGAAGGATCGATTCTTCTCCAACAAATAAACTATCAACCTCAAAAAAAAATTTAATTAATTTAATTACTATATTAGAATTAGATTAGCAATATATTTTTCCGTAACAAAAACAATTAACTATTAACTAAATAAACTATTCCAATGAAAAGATTGAAAGTTTTTTGGTAGTTATAGAATTCTCGTACTTCTTCGACTCGAATACCAAAAGAAAGAAAAAAATGAAGTAAAAAAAACACATTTCGTGTAAAGTAAAATTAAGGTCTTTGCTTTTACTTATAGCATTCTTTCTTTTACCTAAAAGAAGCAACTCCAAATCAAAAATTAGGAGAAGTATGATTTTTGGAATCCATTCTATCCAACGAACAGTTCTTACCTTATCCTTACCAGAATGGATCATTCTGGATATTTAAAGAATCACAGATCGAGATCGTTTTCGCTTAACCAAAGAAGGACCCTTTTTGCTAATAATATAATACAACAAAAATCTATCTCTATCATAAAGGGATAGGTCTCATTTTTTATACAGTGTTTTACGTATAGACCAAATTTTTCATGAAAATAAAGATATTCAATTTGACTGGACTTGACACTTGATTATGTTTTCTGAGAAAGAAAATGAATGCTTAGAAATGCATCTAATCTAAGAGTTCATAAGAGATAATTATTCTCTCTAATAAACTTTCTTTTGTCTCGTGCGGGGTACAATACGATTTCATCTTTCGTTTCATCAGAAAAATCTGGGACGGAAGGATTCGAACCTCCGAGTAACGGGACCAAAACCCGCTGCCTTACCACTTGGCCACGCCCCATTTCGGGTTTTATCCGACACTAATAAACACTAGTATGTTTATTTGTTTTGTTATTCGTCAATCCCACTTCAATTACATAAAAAATGAGGGATACTCTCTTGCTAGGATTCTAGACATGCGGATAATATAGAATCCAAAAAATGCATTGATCATTACATGGAATTCTATTAAGATATTATATGAAAGTCGAATTTCTTCCATTCTCATTTGAGAGTGCGAATACAAGGAGGTATTTTGCGTTTGGGAAAGTCCGAAGAAAAAAGGATTTTGAATCCGCCTTTTCCTTTTTCCCTTAGAAAAATAACTCAATCAAAATCCAATTATCTACTCTACAAGAACGAAATGCTTGTTATGCCTAATATACTTAGTTTAACCTGTATCTGTTTTAATTCTGTTCTTTATCCGACTAGTTTTTTCTTCGCCAAATTGCCCGAAGCTTATGCCATTTTCAACCCAATCGTGGATGTTATGCCTGTCATACCTGTACTCTTTTTTCTATTAGCCTTTGTTTGGCAAGCTGCTGTAAGTTTTCGATGAAATCTTTACTGCTCTGTCTGCCAAATTGAATGATGTATTCATTCCAAAAAAATTCTAAAAATGGATAAAAGCCGAGAAGTCTTATCTTATATTATGAACCTTCGATTCTAAAATTCAAATTCTTCTACATTGAATGTATAGCTGCAGCAATAAATTTGGATCAGCCTTTCTACCCCCTGCACCTACGTTGAGCAGGTACCTTTAGGTACCCACACAATACCTAACCTAATTTTTGATATTGATAAGAGTGCTTATTAGAAATCAATTCTTGAAAAAAATTGCAAGAATTGATTTTTGCATTTTTAGGTGTCAAAATAAACAAAACCCATCCTAATGGATCTGTGTGGTAAGGAAAAACGGGTAATCTATTCCTTAAAAAAAAAATCTTGGAGATTATGTAATGCTTACTCTCAAACTTTTTGTTTATACAGTAGTGATATTCTTTGTTTCCCTCTTTATCTTTGGATTCTTATCTAATGACCCAGGACGTAATCCTGGGCGTGAGGAGTAAAAATCCAATTTTTTTTGGAATTTTTTCTTACAAATTGGATTTGTTTCGTACATTTATCTATGAGAAAATCCGGGGGTCAGAATTCCTTCCAATTCGAAAGTCCCAAATGATCCGAGGGGGCGGAAAGAGAGGGATTCGAACCCTCGGTACAAAAAAATTGTACAACGGATTAGCAATCCGCCGCTTTAGTCCACTCAGCCATCTCTCCCCGTTCCAAATCGAAAGGTTTCCGTAATATGACAGAGGCAAGAAATAACGATTGCAAAAAATCCTTCCTTTTTCTTTCAAAAGCCCATAAAAATTATATTGCCAATTCCATTTTAGTTATATTCTTTTTTCTTAATGTTAATAAAAAAAAGAAGAAAATTCTTGTTTTTTCTTTCTAAAATTCGATATTGGCTGAGAAACAATCAGATAGATTTTCTCTTCAGCGGGCATTTCCATATAGGACTTGTTATAATAAAACAAGCAGGTTATATAAAAAATAAAAAACTCTTTTTTGATTATTTATCAACAAAGCAAAAAGGATTCTTATCAAACCCACCATAAAATCAAACCCACCATAAAATTGGAAAGAAATATAAAGTAAGTAGACCTGACTCCTTGAATGATGCCTCTATTCGCTATTCTGATATATAAATTCGATGTAGATGAAATTGTATAAGCGGATTTTTTGTATTTCCTTAGACTTAGACCGCGCAAGGCAAGAATTTTTCGCTATTTACGATTTCATATTCTTGTTACTAGATGTTCTATAGGAATAAGAAAAAATCGCAACTCCTTTCCGCTACACATAAAAATTTATTTCGAAAGTCAATTTTTTTTTTTTCAATATCTTTCCTTTTTTTTTTCAGAATCCTATTTTTGTTCTTCCACCCATGCAATAGAGAGCGAGTGGGAAAAGAGGGGTTACTTTTATTTTCATTTTTCCCTTAAAGGATAGGCTTTGAAATAGGAGTCATGGAATAATGCTGAATTCAAATGTTTATTTCTATAGTATAAGAAAAACTAATCGAATCAAATTCATGGATTTACCACGACCTCGGTTGTGACCCCATAGATAAAAATGCAAAATTTCTATCTTCGAGACCATTGAAAAAGGGCATTGAACGAGAAAGAAATCGTCCACAGATAATTAAACTATCGTATGCCTTGGAAGTGATATGAGGTGCTCGGAAATGGTTGAAGTAATTGAATAGGAGGATCACTATGACTATAGCCCTTGGTAGAGTTACTAAAGAAGAAAATGATCTATTTGATATTATGGACGACTGGTTACGAAGGGACCGTTTCGTTTTTGTAGGATGGTCCGGCCTATTGCTCTTTCCTTGTGCTTATTTCGCTTTAGGGGGTTGGTTTACAGGGACAACTTTTGTAACTTCTTGGTATACCCATGGATTGGCTAGTTCCTATTTGGAAGGTTGTAATTTCTTAACCGCGGCAGTTTCCACCCCTGCCAATAGTTTAGCACACTCTTTGTTGCTACTATGGGGCCCGGAAGCGCAAGGGGATTTTACTCGTTGGTGTCAATTAGGGGGTCTGTGGACTTTTGTCGCTCTCCATGGGGCTTTTGCACTAATAGGTTTCATGTTACGTCAATTTGAACTTGCTCGGTCTGTTCAATTGCGACCTTATAATGCAATTTCATTCTCTGCTCCAATCGCTGTTTTTGTTTCCGTATTCCTTATTTATCCACTGGGGCAATCTGGTTGGTTCTTTGCGCCGAGTTTTGGCGTAGCAGCGATATTTCGATTCATCCTCTTTTTCCAAGGATTTCATAATTGGACGTTGAACCCATTTCATATGATGGGAGTTGCCGGAGTATTAGGCGCGGCTCTGCTATGCGCTATTCATGGGGCGACCGTAGAAAACACTCTATTCGAGGATGGTGATGGTGCAAATACCTTCCGCGCTTTTAACCCAACTCAAGCTGAAGAAACTTATTCAATGGTCACTGCTAACCGCTTTTGGTCCCAAATCTTTGGTGTTGCTTTTTCCAATAAACGTTGGTTACATTTCTTTATGCTATTTGTACCCGTCACCGGTTTATGGATGAGTGCTATTGGCGTAGTCGGCCTGGCTCTGAACCTACGTGCCTATGACTTCGTTTCCCAGGAAATCCGTGCAGCGGAAGATCCTGAATTTGAGACTTTCTACACCAAAAATATTCTTTTAAACGAGGGTATTCGTGCGTG